ATAAGTTTTGGCTAATGTGATAAAGATACCAATTAGTGTTCCAAAGACTTTACCCCTTTTATTTATGCCAAATAGCTCAGGAACAAATATGTACGGAATAGAAAGATTCCAACCTCCCAAGTAAAGAACTGTTACAAATAATGAAGAAACTAGTAGATTCAGATATGAAGCAATGTAAAATAAACCAAATTTGATACCTGAATATTCGGTTTGATACCCTGCTACTAATTCTTCTTCTGCTTCTGGTAAATCAAAAGGTAATCTTTCACACTCGGCCAGAGAAGAAATTAGAAAAACGATAAACCCGATGGGTTGACGCCACAAATTCCACCCCCAAAAACCATATTTTGACTGCGCTTCCACTATATCAACTGTACTTGAACTGTTAGATAATCATAGTCGATGATAACATCACTGTGCCCATCGCTATTACAGAACCGTACGTGAGATTTTCACCTCATACGGCTCCTCAGAGGTCACAAATAAATCTAAGGGCCTTTTCCTATTCTTTATCTTGATATGTTTGTCAGATAGAGTCAAAATCTATCCTAAGGTCCCAAATTAGACCAATGGAATTCTGTCTGCTATATTTAAAACTAATAAATAAATGCTTCTGAATTGATCTCATCTTTTAAGTAAGAATTTTTATTTTTCTTTGTTGATTAATAACCTTATCATTAAATAAAATAAAAAAAAAATGCACTTTATAGCAATATCACATATACATTTCAACCTCGAATTTTCAATTACGAAAAAAATTAGAGAGTCCATTAGTTCAGGAATCATGACAAAAATTTTATCTCTCTAAATCGAAATTGAATTATAGGAAAGAAACAATAAAAACAAAAAAAAAAGGAAGAAAAAAAAAAAAGACATCCCTCCTTTTTGCTTTTGCAATTAGATTCTTTTCTTTCTATTTCGATTTATTTTATTTCATTCCTATTCTCCTTTCTCAGAAAAAGGGCCTTTAACCAAAGTAAAAGATTACTTCGTTCTTGATAGTTATTTACTTACTCAGTGGATAGGAACGTACTCTGGATCAGAATCATGGGGAGTACTTCTTGATCATTTCTACGAACGTAAAGCCCCAATTCGAATTCCTTTTATGTAATGTACAGAAATATCCTCTTGGATAACTTACATAATCTCAATTACTAATCCTTTGTGTATCTTGGTCTTCCTAACCATCCACTCATTTTTGCTTTCAACCTCCCGTTGTGGAAATCCATCTATGGTAATAGACAGTAAAAACTCCATACAGTTGATCTTTTGAACCCGCTTCAAGCTATCATGACAATTCACCAATCTTGGGGTAAACAATCTCTATTGCTTATGTTTACTTTTTTCACCATTTGATTCTTGTACATAGGAAATGAGACTCAACCTTTTTACTGCAAATTTAGAAGCCGTTTTCTTTCACTCATATAACTATCTGTTTTAGTTCATCAACTCAAATGCTGAATAAAAATGAAAATATATATAGTCAATCAAATCTTTTTATCCTTGTTTCTAGAAAGAAAAGAATTTGGATAAATTTTAAGTCTCACCGAATCACACGTAGAGATATTGATAACACACATAGAGCTAATGGTATTTCATAACTAATTGATTGGGCAGCTGCCCGTAGACCACCTAAAAAGGAATATTTATTATTTGATCCATATCCCGACATAAGAAGTCCAACGGGAGCAATACTTGAAACGGCAATCCATAAAAAAACACCAATACTAAGATCGGCTAGAACAAGGTTATCACCAAAAGGAATTACTGAATAACTTAGAAAGATAGATATTACTGCTATGGATGGTCCGATAATGAATAAACAATTATCTCCTGTAGATGGAATAAGGTTCTCTTTCAAAAGTAGTTTTGTCCCATCTGCTAGAGCTTGAAGAATTCCTAAAGGGCCAGCATATTCAGGTCCAATACGTTGTTGTATTCCTGCAGATATTTCTCTTTCTAACCAAACAATTACTAGTACACCTATTGTGATTCCTAATACAAGAGTCAAAATAGGGACAAGCATCCATATGATCCCATAGACTTCTTTTAAGGATTCCAATTTGGAAAAAGAATTGATAGTCTCTATTTCTGTTGTATCAATTATCATTTCAACGATCAACTTCTCCCATAATGATATCTATGCTACCTAGTATTGTCATAATATCAGCCAATTTCATTCTTTTAACTAACTGAGGAAGAATTTGCAAATTGATAAAACCCGGTGGGCGAATTTTCCATCTCCAAGGAAAAACGCTCTGATCTCCTATGAGAAAAATTCCCAATTCTCCTTTTGGGGCTTCAACTCTCACATAAAGTTCTTGTTTCGACAATTCAAAAGTTGGAGAAGGTTTTTTACTAATAAACCGATATTCAAAATCATTCCATTCAGGATCTTTTAATCTGCCAAAACGCCGGATTTCTAAATTTTCGTAAGGCCCTCCTGGAATTCCTTCCAGAGCCTGTTGAATAATCTTTATGGATTCTGTCATTTCACCGATTCGTACTAAATAACGGGCTAATGAATCCCCTTCTCGTTGCCATTGAACCTGCCAATCAAATTCGTCGTAAGACTCATAATGATCAATTTTACGAAGATCCCATTCTATTCCGGAAGCTCGTAGCATTGGTCCCGATAAACCCCAATTTAATGCCTCGTCTTCCCCAATAATGCCTATGCCCTCAACTCGTTCTAAAAAAATAGGATTCCGGGTAATAAGTTTTTGATACTCAGCAAGCCCTGTTAAAAAATAATCGCAAAAATCCAAACATTTATCTATCCAGCCATAGGGTAGATCGGCAGCCACTCCTCCAATACGAAAATAATTATGCATCATTCGCATACCGGTGGCAGCTTCGAATAGGTCATATATCAATTCTCTTTCTCGAAAAATATAGAAGAAAGGTGTCTGCGCACCAATATCCGCCATAAAAGGACCGAGCCATAACAAATGAGAAGCTATCCGACTCAACTCCAACATAATGACTCTGATATAGCTAGCCCTTTTAGGTATTTGAATATTGCCTAATTGTTCGGGTCCATTTATGGTTATTGCTTCTGTGAACATAGTAGCTAAGGCAAATATTGTATAATTGTTCGGTTTTCTGCAATTTTCTCCATCCCTCTATGTAAATAACCCAATATTGGTTCGCAGTCGACAACATCTTCACCATCTAGAGTAACGATGAGTCGAAGAACACCGTGCATTGATGGGTGCTGAGGCCCCATATTGACTATCATGAGGTCTTTTCTTGTAGTTGGTGCAGTCATAAGTTTTTTACCGATTCATTCTTCCATGAATTACTGAAAGTGAAAAGAAGTTCATCAAAATTTAATCGAAACATATAAGTGAAAATGAAATGACTCTTCAAATTAATCAAATTAACGAGTTTTTGTCTCTCGAATGTCCAACTGATTAATTAATTCTTTATAACGTACTCTATTTTTTTTTGCCAAATAAGCTAGCAGTCGTTGACGTTTTCCCAAAATTTTCTTCAAACCTCTCTGAGATAAATAGTCTTTTTTGTGCAATTTTAAATGTGAAGTAAGTCTCCGTATCTTATTGGTGAAATTGAATACTTGAAATTCAACAGATCCTCTCTTTTCTTCTTGAGAAATAACTGAAATGACAGAATTTTTTACCATAAACGAATTTCCCCTTTCTTTATTTTACAGATATGGATTTTATTGAATTTTAGCGATCAGTAATAATAATGCCAGTAATTTGAACGTGTTATATAGACTTAATTTCTTTATGAACCCCTAATTTTATCAATTCCAATAAATTAATCAATTTTTCAATTTGATTCAGATAGGAATCCAAAAAGGTGGTAGGTACGGCGAATAATTTAAACCTAAAATCCTAAAATGAAGAAGATTCTGTTGATTCATTTCTAGATCTAATCGATACCTTATTGATTTAGTATCGTCTACTCGAATTAGATTCGAATGAGATGTAATACAAGGCATGTGTGGATTTGTTTGCTTTCAGATACTCTATACGAGACAGGGTATATAGTACTATCAATTAATTTTCAATTGAGGATACATATGTATCCTTAAGATACTGAAACGGCTACCATTATTGGTATCAAACCAATAACGATTCATACAAGCTAAATCTTCTAATCGATAATTAGGCCAAATAAAGAACTTAAATTTAATTAATTCATTTTTCTCTTTATAAAGAGGTTTCCTTTCATCCAAAAATTGACTCCAGTTTTTTACATTGGTTTCGTTGCAAAATACGGAATTTCTATCGACGCCAGTCCAATTCAAAGAATTAAAAAAACTTCGAATTCGCAATTCTCTACGACGTCTAGACCATAAAATATTTTCAGGAACAAGCAAATCAAAATGATTTTTGTCTGTATTTATTCTTTGATTTTGAGGTTGCAGAATGAATTCATCAAAATTCTTTTGATCAACATATCTTTGTTCTCGGTATCTTTGATTAGTTTGGTTTTTACTTTTATGAACCAATGAAATACCTATAGTTTGATACATAATAAATTGTCCATTATTTTTTACAGACAACCGAATAGGTTCGATAATAAATACCCCCTTCTTCATCAATTCTGTAAGAGTTAAATTCGCCTGAATCAGCATTATATCCAAACGCATTTCTCTCCTTTGAATTGACGACATAGTAATTTTGGTTGGATTTATCAGTCGAAGCAGGAGACAATATACCTTGATATTTTCGAGCATTCTTTGATTCAAAGCATCGTTCCATCTCAATTGAAAAAGCAAATAACGTTTCAAGAACAAATCTAGTTCTGCTTCCGTGTTTCTTTTGTATTGTTTTGTCTTTTTATTTGTGTCTGATTCCGCGTAATCTTTTTCAAGATCGTTTTGATGTTTTGAGAAAACAGGGACCAGATTTCCCTTGTTTTCTATATCTGATCCACGCTCTCTTTTTCCTTGACTTGCGGGTTCTTTTGCTTCTTCAATTCGATTCTTTATTTTTTTATTTGATGGTAGAAAAAGGTTTTGTTTTTGGTTTTTATTTTGACTAACATTTTCATTTGTAGTCAAATTTAAAAGAAGTAATTTGCTTGGTATAATCCACGGTTTTATTTTATATACATTATAAAGTAGTACAAATTCTGGGAAGAACCAAAATTCCATATCCAATATGGGACGATTAAATATTTTTTCATTCATTCCCATCCAATCAAAAAAGACTTTTTTCGAATTTTTTTGAGTTTTTTCTGGATTTTGATGAGTTGTAAGATAAAAAAGGCCTTTTTTATCAATTTTATCAATTATTTGATAATTATTAATACCAATTTTAGTATTTGGATTACTGTTGGTATCGATCTTAACCCAGGCCTCAATATCTCCTTTTTGTCTAACAGAAAAATGGATAATTTTCCAATCAAAATATTTTCTATCGAACTTTCTTTTTATATCTAGACTATTGCCCTTTCTTAGATAATTATTGATATGAAGATTGACGGGCATATCAAAAAAGTTGTGTTTGGACGTGTTGGAATTATAAGAAATTTCGAAGTTCTTATTTACTTGAAAGGATAATCTAGAAATAAATGAGTCACTTTTATTTTCATAATTAATCGATTTATATGATAAAAGATCATAGCTATAACATTTTTTAAAATTATCTTTTTGGTTTGATAATGAATAGAGTTCAGAATCATTTTCTTTTTTGTAATGAATTAATTGGTCTTTTTCATATGAATTCCATTTGTTTAAGTTTCTATTTTTATTTTGAACCATACAACTTTGATTAACCCTAGTTCGCCATTTTTTTGGCATTAATCTAGACCATCTAATCTGAGATAAATCGTATTGATAATGCCGTCTTAACCAGTTTTTCCATTGATTGATTCTATAACTCTGAAGTTTCTTATCTTTTAATTCAGAATGAAATATTCCTAGTGTTCTAAAATAGTCCTTTATTTTAGTCTTAAGGAAAAAAGGCGTTCTGTTATATTGAAGAACAGATCTAAATTTAGACAAATTAATAATTTGGGTTTGTGATAATTTGTAAAATACATATGCCTGTGACAAGTAGGATAAATCAAAAAAAATATGTGAATTTTTCTTACTAATATTATAAAGTGACTTTTTTATAGTCGAAATAAAGATAAAGTGAATTTTTTTTTTATTATTAATTTTTTTCTTGATTTATTTCATTATTGGAAATGTATTTCTTAATCAATTTGTTTGTTGATTCAAGAAAGAGTTGTGTATTAATTCTGGGAATATTAATGATAGATAAAAATAGATCGATGTATAATCTTTGAATGAATAATTTTATAAAATAATGGAATTTCCATATTAATCGAGTATTTCTTCTTTTTAATATTTGGAAAATCTTTTTTGGGGATTCGAGTTTTTTAATATTATTTGTTTTATTAGGACTAATGTCTATTTCTGGAGTTATTTTCTTTTTCTCTTTTGTAATTCTTTCTATTTTATTTTTTATTGTACTTGTTCTATCAGTCAAATCCTTCATTTTGGTTTCTATCAGTGAAGAATTTGCCCAATTTCCAGATTCAATTTGACTAAATGATTTGTTAATTATTTGATTACTAATTAGATAATCTTTTTCTTTTTTCGTTTCATTCGATTCAGATATTTCTTTGAATCTAAATAATACAATTGGATTTACTTTTAAAAGTTCTTTTTTTTTTTTTTTTAGAAATAGAATACTTTTGATAAGCCATTTTTTGGTTTCTTTTGAAACTCTTCGAAATAATTTTGTTTTTCCTTTTAAAACTTTTGGAGTTATAAAATATTTCTTTTTGAATTTTCCAATTTTTTTTTCGAGTTCCTTAAAAATGGGCTCAAAAAAGGAAGGGCGCTTTCGGGGAGAACCAAAGGGAAGTTCAGCTTCCATCCCCCAAACTGTTAAAAAACAAAAATCATCTTTTTGTTTTTTCTTTTTTATTAGCTCTCCACGGGAGGGGTACAGTTTAGATATATGCCAAGGTTTCAGACAAAAAGGAAATAAAATTTTGATCTGAATCCCATCTCTCAACCAATTTTTTGGAAATTCTGTTTCTGATAATTGAACACCATTATAAGTACATTTAATATGCATTTCGCTCTTCCATTCCTGCAAATCTTCAGACCATTCAGGAAGTTGGAAGAATAACATACGCCCGAGATTTTTGGCTATTATCAATGAAGGTAATATAATATATTTTCGAAGAATTGATTGAGTTATTAACATGTAACCTCTTATTATTTGCGCAAAAGGAATGGTATCCCAGGCTTCTGCTATCGCTATCCGTGCTTTTTCCTTTCTTTTGTTCTCCTCTTTTTTGTCCTTTTCTTTTTTCTCTTCTCTTTTTGTTTGTTCTTCTCTAGACTTTATAATTTTGAATTCTCCCTCTTTACCTGTCCAATTTCGAAAAATTGGTTTAATCAGTCCCGAGATATCAAAAGAAAAAAGACGGGGGGGGGTTATTCTGTCGAGAAAAAGGGGGGAATGCGCATTTGCTTGAAATAGTTTCCAAATAGATGTTTTG